TAGTTACTCCTTAACTTAATTCTGAATCTATTCTATTTTTATAGGAAGAAAATAAGGTTTCCTTACATTTTTAACTTCGAATTGTGCCCCCTCAAACAAAAAAGAATGTTGAAGTTGAAAAACAGTCTAATTAAATTAAGTGACTTATACTTCCTTTTTTTACTTTCCCGATCGTATACATATAAAATATGAGTACATCGAATTTTTTTGGAATCATAGCCTAGAATCTTATTTTCATTCTATATTCACTCTTCATGAATTCTTTTTTTTTCTATTATTCTAGTTAACTTCACGCATTCACTAATGAATGAGAAGTAATATTTGAAATCTATGTTTTCTCTCTCTTTTCACAAAAATGGATAGAAGGTTCTCATATAGTTCGGATATTCAAAAAATTACCATATATAACATAAAACTTCTCCGCCGATTCTTTCTAATCGCGCCTCTCGATCTGTCATTATACCTCTAGAAGTAGAAAGAATTACAATCCCCATCCCTCCTAAAATTCTAGGAATTCGTTGATAGTTAGAATAGATTCGTAGACCAGGTGTACTGATCCGTTTTAAATTTAAAAAAGTTTTATATGATCCTTTCCTATTTCTTCTATACCGTAGAGTTAAAACTAAAAAGTATTTGTTGCTTTCCCTATGTTTTCTGACGTTTTCAACAAAACCCTCTCGTAAAAGGATTTTCACAATGTTTTCGGTGATATTAGTAAGCGGTATTTGAACTGTTCTTTTTCTATTCCTGTCAGCATTGCATATTGAGGTTAGTATATCAGCGATGGTATCTTTACCCACGATAAACGAAAATGATTCTTGCTCCTTACTTTCGATATAATCAACGTGCTCCCATTTTTCCATTTTTTTATTTTTGGATTCAATAAAATATCTAATATTGAATCTAATATTGTATTGAATATAAGAATATAATAATACTCTATATATAGAAAATATTATTCTAATAGAATAATGTAAATATGTATAGGATACTCTAAATATAGAATACCCTCTATTTAGAATATTCTATATATAGAATACTCTATATATAGAATATTAGAAAATGAACTAATGCAAAATAATTATTATATATTTTATATACTTTTAATATTTAAAATATAAAATAATTATTACACAGGGTATATATGTGAAATAAAATAGATTAATTAATCTAATTAATCTATTTCATTCATACTCATTCAATTCATAAATAATATATCGATATCACGATCTCGTATTATAATACCTCGGGTGCTAATGAAACTATTTTAGTGAAATTGAACTGTCTCAATTCCCGGGCTATTGCGCAAAAAATTCGAGTTCCTTTTGGATTTCCTTCTTGATCAACGATAACCGCAGCATTATCATCATACTGTATTATTATACCGTTGCTACGTTTGAGTGCTTTACGAGTACGTACAATTACAGCTCTGATGACTTCCGATCTTTCTAAAGGCGTATTTGGTACTGCTTCTTTGATTACAGCAACAACAATGTCACCAATATAAGCATACCGTCGATTACTAGCTCCTATGATTCGAATACACATCAATTTACGGGCTCCGCTATTATCGGCTACATTTAAAAGGGTTTGAGGTTGAATCATATCATTTTTTTATCTTTCAGTCAAAAAGGTGAAGTAAAAAAAATATTCTGTGTTCAAAAAAAAAAAAGAAACCCACAATTGCCATTTTTTTCATACTAAAGACCTCTTTCGTTCTAATGATTATTCTGAAATAATGAATTGAGTTCGTATAGGCATTTTGGATGCTGCTATTGAAATAGCCTTTCTAGCTATATTTTCTGCGACCCCGCCCATTTCATAAAGTATTTTGCCGGGTTTTACGACAGCTACCCAATATTCGGGAGATCCTTTTCCCGAACCCATACGCGTTTCAGTAGGTCTTACTGTAACGGGTTTATCTGGAAATATGCGTACCCATATTTGTCCACCCCGGCGGACATTTCGTGACATTGCTCGCCGCCCCGCTTCTATTTGTCTAGATGTGATCCAAGCGGGCTCAAGTGCCTGAAGAGCATATTTTCCGAAGCAAATCTTATTACCTCGATAGGATCTTCCTTTCATTCTTCCTCTATGTTGTTTACGGAATTTTGTTCTTTGTGGGTTATAGTTGATGGTTGTTTCTCAATTCCATCTCTATTACAGAACCGTACATGAGATTTTCACCTCATACGGCTCCTCGCGAATGAATCGATTCAAAAATATTTAACCAATAAATAATATACAATAAAATACATATGTTTAATGAATAATATAATAGAATCGCGGGATTTTTTGATATTTCATAGAATCTATTGTGATCTATTAGAAATTTGTATTCTTATAGACAATTTTTGCTATCCGTATCTAACTCGATAATGTTGTTTTGGTATAAGGTTCTAATGAATCTTTATTTGTCTTTTCTTTTTATTATCATATCGTTTATTATCACATAGGATTGGCAAAAATTTCTCAATTCAAAAAATCCAAATTTTCGCAG